AACCTAAATCAAGAAAATAAAAAAATACATTCGCCAAGAAAAAGGAGAGAGGGGGATTCGAACCCTCGATAGTTCTTTGTTTCAAACTATACCGGTTTTCAAGACCGGAGCTATCAACCACTCAGCCATCTCTCCAAAAGCTCATTTCTATTTTATCTTTCTTCCACTCAAGAGAACATGACCATGACCATACGAATTCATACCCTTGAATATCTATGAGAAAGATATCCAGTGTGATAGTTCTCTATCCGTATATATTATATATGCATGATCCAGCATGCTCTTTTGTGAAATCAAAAAAAATACCCCTCGATCCATGCCTCAACGAAGGGGTGTCATCTAATATCAATGGATTCCTGAGAAAACCCTCCATAATGATCATGTGTTTTTTATTTCCTTTTTGAAAGGCGTCAAGAGGGGTTGGGGGATCAAATGGTATAGTTTTTTTGTTGGTAAATTAGAGGATTATAAACATGACTATTGCTTTTCAATTAGCTGTTTTTGCATTAATTGTTACTTCATCCATTTTATTAATTAGTGTACCTCTTGTATTTGCTTCTCCTGATGGTTGGTCAAGTAACAAAAATGTTGTATTTTCCGGTACATCATTATGGATTGGATTAGTATTTCTAGTGGGTATTCTTAATTCTCTCATCTCTTGAAACTATTCATTCTAGATCAAAAAAACGAAATGACCCCTCCCCCCGAATTCTTTCGGGTTGTGAGGCACATGAAAATGGAATATATAAGACCCCACACATAAAGAAAACGAAAACATTATTATTTTTAATGGGAGGGGTCAAACTTCTTCTATTGGAAAAAGCTTAGATCTTCTACTGAATATGATATATAGTCAAACTAAAATATTCCTATTATTTTCTCAATATAGAATAAACTAATTTGAATTCTATTCTATAAAAAAAAGAAGAATATAATATTAAGAATTCAATTCGTAATAGAAACGAATATTAATTAATAGAAAATCATATATTTCAAATAGAAAGAGAAAGATATTCCATAATCTATGATCTATAAAATATAGATGGATTTCTACTTTTCTTGATCACTCCTAATAGATATCAAACACCGCTCTGCACAAATCGAATTGATTTGATATAGAAAGTACAATAAAAAGAAAAACGCGGATATAGTTGAATGGTATAATTTCTCTTTGCCAAGGAGAAGACGCGGGTTCAATTCCCGCTATCCGCCGTTGCTTATGTATTGAATAGTACATTTCTCTATATATTTTATTTAAAAAATAGAAAATAATGAATTCCAATTTTTCTCAAAAAGAGTGCGGAGACGGGATTTGAACCCGTGACCTCAAGGTTATGACCCTTGCGAGCTACCAAGTTGCTCTACTCCGCCCGCGATAAGAAGAACAAATGACAAGGAATGGAAAACAGAGATTGAATGTACCCCTCCACCATATCTGTACAAATAGAATAAACCATTGATACAGAATGGTAAAGGGACCGTCACCGTCCTATGATCGCGGATCATCAAAATGAATAACAAAAATGAAGAGAATTTTTTATTCTTACCAGCTCGATCTTGTTGCACCGGGCAACAAACATCCGTGAACCATTTCACGAAGTACGTGTCCAGATAATCCAAAGTCTCGATAATTACCTCGTGGTCTTCCGGTCGCAAAACAACGTCGATGAAGACGTGTAGGTGCACTATTACGCGGTAGTACTTCCAACTTTCCCTGAATTTCCCATTTTTCACTTAACGATTGAGCTTTGCTCATTTCTTTTTTTGGGGATCGTCGAATCAAATAATATTTTTGTTCCAATTTTTGCCTCTTCTTCTCCCTCTCTATTAAATTTTTCGTTGCCATGATGATTCATTTCCTATTAGTATTGATGTTAAATTTTTCGTTGCCATGATGATTCATTTCCTATTAGTATTGATGTTAAATTTTTCGTTGCCATGATGATTCATTTCCTATTAGTATTGATGTTAAATTTTTCGTTGCCATGATGATTCATTTCCTAGTAGTATTTATTTTAATTTTTTCGTTGCCATGATGATTCATTTCCTAGTAGTATCGATGTTAGAATCGATGTTAGAAGTCGGATCCTATAAAGAATGTAAAAAATAGAACCTGTAATATAAAATGAGAATATCCATGTTAGAATTTGGATCCTATAATGTAACAAAAATGTAACAAACAAAAGCTGAAATAAAAAAAATACAACTTGCGCATAAAGAAGAATTTTTCCTTGATTCCCTTAATTCCCTTGATGGCCTTGATTGCCATGATTCCAATGATGATATATTTCCTAGTCGTATCCATTCTAACATCGAAGTTAGAACATCGATCAGATAAAAAATGTAATAAATACAACCTAAAGTACAAAATAAGAATATGCATGTTAGAATTAGGATCCTATAATGTAACAAACGAAACCTGAACCTTAAAAAAAACAACTTGAGCCTAAAGAATAATTTGTTGAGTAATTTGTTGAGTAATTTGTTGAGCATAAATAAG